AGCCCTATTCCTAATAGATTGACCCCAAAATAGCATATCCAAATTATAAGAAAGCCAATAGACGCCACAATTGCGGAATTTATACCCTTCCACTTTATATTGGTTCGAATATGTAAATAAATCGCGAATACGATCCAAGTAATAAATGCCCAAGTTTCCTTTGGGTCCCAACTCCAATATGATCCCCATGCTTCGTTAGCCCATACTGCTCCAGAAAGTATCCCTATGGTTAAAAAGATAAATCCTAGACTAATAACCCGATAACTCCAATAATCCAATTGTTGAATAAATTGCGACCTGTAATAATTCTTCGGAGAAAAAAAAGAAGTATTTTGGAAAACATTGCTTCTTTCATTCATGTATTCGATTTCACCAAAGAAAAATGACCCATTTAAATTTAATAAATGATTACTTGTAAAAAAAAACTTTCTGTTTTTTCTAACTGCAATGACTAGAAGTGCTACTGATAATAATGATCCACATAAAAGGCCTGCATAGCCCAATATCATCATACTTACGTGCATTATTAACCACTCGGATTGAAGAGCGGGTACTAATATTGTAGATTCGTGTATTTCAGTTAAAAGACCTGAGGTAGCAAAGCCTTGGGTAAAAATAGCACTTGGGCCGATTATTGTGCTTAAAAAATTTTTATTTTTTTTGAAATACGGAACTGTATGAATAAGGGAGAAACTCCATGAAAGGAAGATTAATGATTCATATAAATTACTTAGTGGAAAATGTCCCGAATAAATCCAACGAGTAACTAATAATCCTGTTATACAGAAAAAAGTCATTATCATGCCCTTTTCTGACGAATCGTAGAGTTTTATGATTTCATCGACTAAAAAGGTTATCAAATGAATTGTAATTACAATTGAAACGATCGAAAAAGAAATATGAGTTAATATATGCTCTAAGGTTGAAAATATCATAAAAATCTTTAAAAAGAGTAGTTCTTTAATTACAAGAAATCAGGAATTGAATTCATTATAGAATCTATTTCGTTTTTTTAGAAGATGGCATGCCGCCACTCGGACTCGAACCGAGATGCTCTAGCACTGCTTCCTAAGAGCAGCGTGTCTACCAATTTCACCATAGCGGCTTGTCTTGAACTCATAATAGCCTATGAATAAGCAATCGTCTAGATTTAAGAATTCAATTGGTTGCAATATTTTTTAGGAAAGATTCAAATGGATGAATAAAAATTAGTTCAAATAGGTATTTGAAGGTTCATTATTTTAGTTTAGGGTCTTAGTTTTCTTAAGATTTTCGTGTATTTTATACTCTCCTTAACTTGAACTCTTTAAAACTAGATAGTTTTATTATCAATTAATAGGATAGAACTCAAAAAAAATCCATTTTCTTAATGAATCCAAAAGAAAAAAACCTATTTCGGATCACTCAAAATTGATACATTATTTATCCAGACTCTCTTCACTAAGTGTTTTTGATTTTCTTGATTGGGTTGATTACGAGAGATATATGGGGGTGTATATAGGAATTCAGAGAAAATCAAAAAGTTAGAAAGTTACACAAAAGGGTTTAAAATTTGAATCAATTAGTTTCAATGATTTTAGTAACTAAATATTCAAGATTCTCTATTTGCTCTTCTATAGATAGAGAGAAAAAGTCAATATAGAGAAAAAATAAAAAGTTGTATTATTGTAACAAATGTTTATTCTTTTGTCAACAAAAAGAAAGTCTTTTTTTTTTTTTTTTTTTAATTGAATTGAGTAAGGTAAACAGAAGAATTCTTATTCTACATATTCTAAGAGCGGGGCGAATTCCATTACCTATTGAGTTAATCAATAGGTAATGGAATTCATTAATTTGATTTTCGAAATGAGTCAATTTTTTCAGTCAAGGCAATTCCGATTATTCCAACGTTTTATTACTTATTTTTTTTTCGTACAAAAAAACTTTTACAATTCCCGGTAGAAAGAGATTTCCCTAAGGAAAATGCTTTTAACGCTGTCCCATATCCCTTCCTTTTCCAAATATTTTTACGAATACGCTTTTTTGATGCAGAAGTACGTTTTTTTGGAACTGACATTTAAATAAAAATTAAGAGATTACTCATTGTTATAGCTGGATGTGAAAGACATCTATTATTCAAAATGAATCCGTACTTTCCTATTCATTACGAAAATATTTTCGTTATAAAAAGAAAAATAGATAGGTTAAAGATATGTGAAAATGACATAAAATATTACTAAAAATATGAAAAAGAAGAAGAATATGATTTTTTTTTCTATTAACTGGTCAAACTCGGTAAAAATACGGCTAATTTGAATTGAATTTTCAGAGACTAGTAATTAATCTTTTTCTTTCATATGATTTGACCAATTGTAACTTCTTGATTTGAATATTTGAAATATTTAGCAGAATAAGTAAGAATTCCAAATTAGAAAATTCTATTTTAATTAGTGCATATCTTGATTTTTTTATTGACTTCTTTCAAAAGAGGTAAGATCCGTTGAATCGGAAACAATTAATT